CATTAAGGAAACGCAATTTGAGATTCAAATTTACGAATCATTCATGAATTATATATACGAATCATTCATGAATTATATAATAGTTAAAGGTTCCAGTTTGTGCTGAATTTTTTCTTTTATGACTGAAAAATCAAAATTTTGTTTTTCACTAGAAAAGTAAGGGAAATTTTTAGAGATTGTATGGTTTTAAGATACTATACAATCAATCGAAGGGATGGATCCAACTCAAACAAAAAAGAAAGATTTCTTTTAGAAAAGGAATTAAGGAAAACGGGATTAAGATTCAAAATACAAGTACAATAAATAAGAAGACAAAAGGATAATTTTTTGATAGATTTTGATTTGGTATCGTTTTGGCGGCATGGCCGAGCGGTAAGGCGGGGGACTGCAAATCCTTTTTCCCCAGTTCAAATCCGGGTGTCGCCTAATCACCAAAAGAATTGACATACCTTCTTCTGTTTTGCTGATAGAATTTGGGAAATTTTTCCGGCGGAAGCAAACGGAGGAAACTGATAAATCGTGATAGTCCTTCCATTACTAACGGAGTGTCTACGGGCCGGGTTTTGAATTAGATTGGATAGCAGGACGGAAATCAAATTCCGTTTTTAGTTGCGGAAAGGCCAGAAGATACTTTGTAGACATATTCATCAAAGTCTTTGAGTACTCCGGCATTCAATCAATATTAATTCGATTGAATTGAGTAATTGGCTTTTACTTAATATACCTTATATACTATACCCTTTTTCTTTTTTCGTTAACCCCTAGTCAAGAACAGAACATAATAGGGCGTCCTCCGATTGTTTCATAGAGACAATAAGGGACGGTAAGGATTAGATCAAAACAAAATGGGAAAGAAATAGGGTATGGGTTGGGTAGTGATCTACCTTTCTTCTATTTTTTTAGGCTTTTTACTTAACTTAATGAAGGACAACAAAAGAAAGAATAGATTTTTAGTATTTCTACATAATTTTTAGTATTTCTACATATTAGTAGCATTTCTTTGATACTTCCAAGGGGGTCTCCGCATATTTTGCTTGTGCTTAATCTTTTCTGATTATACTAGAAATCTTATAAGACCCCTTATAAGTTAGAGTTGGATTTATTGGATTGTTTCATCAACGACGTTAGGTCAGAATTTTTGACTCTGCGCCAGTGATTCCACTATTATTTATTAGTGAACAATAATTCAAGAATTCCTTCATAGATAGGGGACATAATTCACATGGATATAGTAAATCTCGCTTGGGCTGCTTTAATGGTAGTCTTTACATTTTCCCTTTCACTCGTAGTATGGGGAAGAAGTGGACTCTAGAAGTACTACTAATTGTAATTGAGTTTAGGAATTAAACTGGATCCATTTTTTTTTTTATAAATCGTTCAGTTCTGAAAAGCTTTTTTTAGTTGAAATTTCATTATTTCAACACTATTTCAATTTAAAATTCAATTTTTAAATTGAAATAGAAATAAAAAAATATCTGCATTTCAAAATTCTCTTGGGTTTTCGTGTAGTAATATAGTTTATGAATAATATATATGAAGAATACTCTTTCAATCAAACAAATATTTCAATTATTTCCGTGTTTGTATTTCGAAAGTAAAAAGAATACAAAGTAAAAGAAATACAAATGGTAGTAAATTTATTCCAACTGAATTCTTGATCAATTTTCGATTTCGATGAACCGACCGTTACTAAAATTAGATATGGACCGTGAGGAAGAGTTGCACTTTTTTTATTTTACTTTTTTGTTTCCCTTTATTCAAAGAGAAAATAGTTCTGTTATTACATTACGTAGATACACATTTTCTATCGGAAACAACACAGACATAGTAGTTCTCTAACGAGATACTACACAGACTAAAATATTGTCTTGGGCGAGTCACATATTGCGCACTTCCCGTTTGTTTTAATATTTTGGCAATTTTATTTATGTTGTACTTGTTTTATTGAACTCACTGTTCAAACGTTAAAAGAGGTTTACTAATCTTTTCCCCCCCCTTTTTTTTTGAAATCCGAAGAAGTTTCCATAGATCATATGTCAACTGATCGATCAATGACTTCTTCGTCGGAATGCTAATAAAAAGATTACTTTATTTTCTTTTATTATACCCATCGAAGAGGCCCTTGATTCTTTTGATCGGGATTCATATTGAAAATAATCAGTAATCCAGGAATTAGAATCGTACGAGTCGCTTTTCAATTATTTCAAATTGATTGAAATCAACACAAATTAAATACAAGACAGATGGATAAAGCAAAGAAATAGAATTGGGGGGGCACTATATACATTATATTATATATAATATGTAATTGATATCGATATATACCAATATATAGGAATATGACGATACTATTGTAGATTGATCTCTATTAAATTAACCCGGATTACAATACACCTTATATACACTACAATAACAATAGTAGATAGTATGGTAGAAAGATTCAGATATTTCTTTCTACCATACTATCGTATTTCATAGAATACGGCTAATTCTAGTCTGC